AAAAGGAATACAGATGATACGAAATTTATTCCAACCTAATTCTTCCTAAATTTTCTATTCTATTTCAACAAATGGGCTCTTATCCGAATTCTATATGGACAATGAGGAAGAACGGACCCCTTTTCTTTTTTATTTATTTTCCTTTTTTCAATTATTTTTCAAGGAGGAAGTCGTTCTGTTAAGTGTATACGCACTTTCTATGATAAACAAAATAGATAGAGATATAGTGGTTGTCTAACAAAATACTATGCATAATAAGATCTTGTCTTGGGCGAGTCACATATTGCGTATTTCTCGCTTGTTTTATTATTTTCGAAATTTGATTTATGCTTTATCGACTCATTTCATATCATGGTTCAAGCGTTAAAAATCTGTGAGGTTTACTACTCCTTTTTGAAATCCGAAGAAGTTCCCATAGAACTCTTGTCAATGGCTCGATCAATTCCTTTTTAGGAATGCTAAAAAAAAGATTACGTTATTTTATTAATATATGCCCATACCATTTTCCTTCATTGATTTGATTCTTGCGATGGATATTGGGATTTATATTGGAAATAATAATAAATCTAGGAATTAGAACCATAACCATAAGAGTAAGAGTTCCCTTTCGATTATTTCAGATTGATCGGAATAAATAAATGTAGCAAAGAAATAGAATTGGGTGCTATGTACATTCCACATATGGACATATATGAAGATAATATTGTAGATTGATCTACATTAAGCCTCTATCTTTATTAGAGAGTACAACTTTATACACTACAATAACACTAATAGATAGTATGGTAGAAAGAAATATACGAATATTTCTTTCTACCATACTATTGGATCTCATAGAATACTGCCAATTCTAGTCCACTCATTTCATTTAAGACAATAAATTGGAATCCTTTTCATTTTTTTTTTCTTCAATCATTGATAAGAACTCAGAAGTCAAGTTTCATTCAAATTAATTAATTATTTTGACTGACAGTTTTTACGTAAATGATAAGTAGAAAAGCAGTAGGAACTAGAATAAACAGTGCAGTAGCAATAAATGCGAGAATATTTACTTCCATAATCTCATCGTTTTTTTACTTCGCAATAACTCGGGATTTAATCCCATAGAGATGATAAATCTTTCGCCTGTAAATTCAATGGATGAATTACCTCTCGATGCGATGATGTTGATCCTATTCAATATCATGAATAACAATATCTGAGCTATCAAATCAATTCATCGTCGAGAATTGAATAGTATAACATAGACAGATCTTTTATCCATACCGAATCCAAAATTGGATTCCTGATCCAATCAAGAATTCTTTTATTTATCTCTCTTCTTTCTTTTCTATAACTTACCCTACGTCTTCCTTGTACAATCATCTGATGAAGTATCATCAGACCACCTCCCCACTTCCATTAGTCATAAACCCAAACAAACAATATAAGTGAAATGGAAAAAGAAAAGCGAGAGATGAATTGATGTATTTATTGGATCCGTCGGGACTGACGGGGCTCGAACCCGCAGCTTCCGCCTTGACAGGGCGGTGCTCTGACCAATTGAACTACAATCCCAGGGAAATAAGGGATATAGCAGAAAATTTGATTCTTTTTTATTCCTCCGTATCAGGTATTTCTGAAGGACAAGGGGGTTATACCATCTCATGGTAGATTGGCGAATTATTGGGCCGAGCTGGATTTGAACCAGCGTAGACATATTGCCAACGAATTTACAGTCCGTCCCCATTAACCGCTCGGGCATCGACCCAGGAAGAATCCATTTTAGGCTTATTGGTAATCCATGATCAACTTCCTTTCGTAGTACCCTACCCCCAGGGGAAGTCGAATCCCCGCTGCCTCCTTGAAAGAGAGATGTCCTGAACCACTAGACGATGGGGGCATACTTGCCCGACCGCCCTCATACTATGATCATAGTATGAACAGTTTTTTGAAATTGTCAATATAATGGAATGATATGATTAGATCCGAGGGATCTTTCTGTTTTTCACGATTTCAGAGAATTTTTTGATTCGTCATTCATGAATCATTCATTCTAATCGCTATTCTCTATATAAATCTATTATAGTTATAGAAATCGATATTCTATTAAATACAAATAATACGACAGATAGCATTCGTTCGGGTAGTGATTTGTCCTTCAGAAAAGAGAAAAGGGGGTTAAATTCCGTTTCTTCCGCTTTTGTTCATTGATTCAGTCATTGTTAAAATGAGATATGCCTATCTCTATCTTACACTAAGCTAGGACATTAACAAAGGACAAATCTGGCAAGAGGGATCAACAAGTTATCGAAAATTGTTTTTTCTCTAAGAATTGGGTTCAAGGGACAAGGAGAATCTCTTCATTATCCGATTCAATGAAATATCTTAAATCTATGTCGAATTGATAGGTGTACATGTATCAATCAAGTGAATTTAGTTCTGATGGGGATCAATTCAATAAAAAAAAAAGCAATGGGGGTCGGTCTTGAAACAATTCATTGCATTTTAACCTAGACTT